AATGAAGGAGACTAAACAGGAACAAGAGGGATCCACCGAAGAAAACCCTTCCTTTTTTTCGGAAGAAAGGGAGGATCTGGACAAAATAGATGAAACGGAAGAGATCCGAGTGAATGGAAAGGAAAAAACAAAGGATGAATTTCACTTTAAAGAAGCACGCTATCAAGATCAAGATAGCCCAGTTTACGAGGATTCTGATCTGGAGACCCATCAAGAGAATTGGGAATTGGGAAGACTGAAAGAAGAGAAAAAGAAAAGAATGAATATGTGGGTTCAAAAAGTTGAAAAAACTTTTGTCACTTTTCTTTTCGATTTTAAGCGATGGAATCGTCCATTACGATATATAAAAAATAAGAAATTAGAAAATGCTTTACGCAATGAAATGTCACAATTTTTTTTTTTTACATGTACAAGTGATGGGAAACAAATAATATCCTTTACATATCCGCCCAGTTTATCGACTTTTTCGGAAATGCTAGAACAAAGAATTTCTTTATACATAATAGAAAAACTATACGACGAAGATCTTTATAATTCTTGGATTTATACTAATGAAAAAAAAAAGTGCAATTTGAACAATGAATTGAAAAGACGAATCCAAATTCTAGAAAAAAAGGAGGGATCCTCTAGCCTGGATATGCTTGAAAAAAGAACCATATTATGTGATGATGAAAAAAAAAAAAAATGCTTGCCAAAAGCATATGATCCTTTTTTCAACGGACCATATCGAGGAACGAGAAAAGAATTAGATTCACGCGTAATCATGAATACTTATACAGATACAGAAGATTTAGTAGAATTTTTTTTTATAAATAAGATTCATGATCTACTTATTAATGATTCCGTAGAACTCCACCGTCAATCATTTTTGAATTCTCAAGAAGAAAAAGGAATTGATTCAGAAAGTCAAGCAAAATATTTGCAATTTGTATTTGATGTAATTACAACACATACAAAAGATCAAAAAACAATGAAAAAAAAATCTATTGGAATTAGAATAGAAGAAGTCAATAAAAAGGTTTCTCGATGGTCATACAAATTAACCGAGAATTTGGAAGAAGAGGAAGAAGAAAATGGAGAAGAATTGGAGGAAGACGATCTTGAGATTCATTCAAGAAGAGCCAAACTTGTGATAATTTATAACGATAATGATCAGAATACCAATTTGATTTCTATTTCTAGTATTCTGAATACTAGTAAAAATGATAAAAACGATGATCCAATGGAAGAGGGAGAGGTGGCTTTGATACGTTACTCACAACAATCGGATTTTCGTCGCAATCTAATCAAAGGATCCATGCGCGCTCAAAGACGTAAAACAGTTATTTGGAACCTCTTTCAAGTAAATGTACATTCCCCACTTTTTTTGGATCGTCTAGACAAAATGTTTTTTTTTTCGTCTTTTGATATTTTTGATATCAATGAAATGAAGAATCTAATTTTTAGGAATTGGATGGGCAGAGAACAAGAATCAGAATTAAAAATTTCCTATTTTGAAAATGACGATAAAAAAAAAAAAGAAGAAAAGAAAAAAGAGGAAAAAAGATATAAAAACGAACAGATAGAAATATCAGAAGCTTGGGATGCTTTTCTAGTTACTCAAGTAATAAGAAGTTTGATGTTACTAACCCAATCTTTTCTTAGAAAATACATTCTATTGCCTTCATTAATAATAGCCAAAAACCTTTTCCGTATGTTATTATTCCAAATTACCGAGTGGGACGAGGATTTTAAGGAATGGAATAGAGAAATCCATATTAAATGCACCTATAATGGTGTTCAATTATCAGAAACAGAATTTCCCCAAGATTGGTTAATAGAGGGTATTCAGATAAAGATTCTATATCCTTTCTGTCTAAAACCTTGGAGAAAATCTAAGGCACAATCTCATCATAGAGATCTAATGAAAAAAAAAGAGAAAAAAACAAATTTTTGTTTTTTAACAGTCTGGGGAATGGAAGCGGAACTTCCCTTTGGTTCTCCCCGAAAACGACCTTTTTTTTTTGAACCTATTTATAAAGAACTCCAAAAAAGAAAAAAAAAGGTGAAAAATAAATTTTCAAAAGTTTTAAAATCTTTAACTAAAAGAAATAAAAAAATAAAATACTTTCTAAAAATTAGAAAAGAAAAAACAAAAGGGGTCGTTCAAATTATCAAACTAATAATGAAAAAACTGGAGAAAGTAAATCCAATTTTCTTATTTAAATTAAGGAAAGAAAAAGTATATGAACCGAACGAAAACAAAAAAGATTTCAAAAGAAATAATAAGATTCTTCGTGAATCGTCCGTTCTAAATCGAACGATGAATTGGTTAAATTATTCACTAATAGAAAAAAGAATGAAAGACCTTTCTGATAAGACAATCAAAATAAGGAATCAAATTGAACAAACCGCAAAAGACAAGAAAAAAAAAGAAATATTTCTAATTTCTAATAATAAAGGATCGGGATCACAGAAACATATTTTGAAAATATTAAAAAGGAAAAATAGCCGATTAATGCGTAAATCACACTACTTTATCAAATCATTCATTGAAAAAATATACAGAGATATTTTGCTATGTACCATTACCGTTTCTAAGATAAATGCACAACTTTTCTTTGAATCAACAAAAAAAATCTTTACTAAATTCATTTACAACAATGAAAGAAATCAAGAACAAGAAGGAATTTATGAAACAAATCAAAATACAATGAATTTTCTTTTGACTATAAAAAAATTCAAATCGTTTTCAAATACTTATAATACTACGAATAGCAATCAAAATTCCAATACTTATTGGAACTTATCTTCCCTGTCCCAAGCATATGTTTTTTACAAAATATCACAAAACCAATTACTTAATAAGTATCAATTGAGACCTGTACTTAAATATCAAGGGAGCTATCCTTTTTTTAAGGATAACTTAAAAGACTATTGTATGATACATGGAATATTTCACTCACATAATAAAATTCATACGTATGTAATGAACGAATGGAAAAATTGGTTAAAAGGTCATTATCAATACGATTTATCTCAAAAAAAAAGGTCTCCATTAGTACCTAAAGAATGGCGAAATAGAATCAAGAAACATCGTATGATTCAAAACAAGGAATCAAACCAATTGGATTTATATCAAAAATACCAATTTCTTTATTCCATGAAAAAAGATGACTATGCAGCAAATTCATTTATGAGTCAAAAAGACAAATGGAAAAAACATTACAGATATGATCTTTTCTCATATAAATACATAAACCTTCCTAATTTATACATTTCTGGATCAACATTAGAAATAAACGGGGACCAAGAAATTCCATCTCATTTCAATATATTGAAACCTGAATCATTTTATGTATTGGTAAGTATACCTAGTAATAATTATCTAGAAAAAGGATATCTTATTGATAGGAATACAAATTTGGATAGAAAATATCTTGATTGTAGAATTCTTCATCTTTGTTTTCTAAATAATATCGAGATCTGGACCGATGTACATATTGGTATCAAGATTCAGAAAGATACTAAGACTGAAATTCAGAATTTAAAAAAAATGGAAAAAAAAGATCTTTTTTTTCCTACAATTCATCAAGAGATCAAACCATGCAATCAAAAAAGTTTCTTTTTTGATTGCATGGGAATGAATAAAGAAAGGTTCTATGATACCGCATCAAATCATGATACTATATCCAATCTAGAAACTTGGTTCTTCCCAGAATTTGTGCTACTTTTTGATGTATATAAAATTAAACCTTGGATCATCCCAATCAAATCACTCTTTTTTCATTTTTCTATCAATGAAAAAAGTAAAAGCATTAACGTAAATCCAAAGAAATCATCTAATAAAAAAAAAGATCGTGAATTAGGAAATTACAAGCAGGAAGAGAATGAACAAAAGGTTCTAAAAAAGAAACAATATAAGAGCAATAATGAAATGGAACTAGATTTCTTTTTGAAAAAATATTTACTTTTTCAACTAAGATGGGCTGATCCCTTGAATAAAGAAATAATGAAAAATATCAGGATATATTGTCTCCTACTTAGAATAAGAAATCCAAAGGAAATTGCTATATCTTCGATTCAAAGAGGTGAAATAGATATAGATGAAATGCTTATTCAAAATGACCTAGTTCTTGCAGAATTGATAAGAAAGGGAATATTTATTATTGAACCAATTTGTCTATCTATACAAAGGAAAGGAAAATATATTATATATCAAACTATGGATATTTCATTGGTCGATAAGAAAAAGAATCAAACAAAAAAAAAAGACACAAAAAAAAGATATATTGAGAAAGGGAGGTTTGAAAAATCCATTGCACGACACAGCAACATATTTTTGAGTGGAGACAAAAATCATTATGATTTACTTGTTCCTGAAAATATTCTATCTCCCAGACGTCGTAGAGAATTTCGAATTCGAATTTGTTTCAATTCCCGGAATTTTCATGTTGTGGATAGAAATACAAGATTTTGCAATGAAAACAAAATAAGAAACTGTGGACAATTTTTGAATGAGGACAAACATATTAATACAGATAGAAAAGATTTCATGAAATTCAAATTGTTTCTTTGGCCCAATTTTCGATTAGAAGATGTAGCTTGTATGAATCGCTATTGGTTTGATACCAATAACAGCAGTCGTTTCAGTATGTCAAGAATACATATGTATTCACAATTCAGAATGAATTCAATTCCAATGAAAAATGAAAAAAATCTATAGTGGATTTCCTACATATCGTGTAACATATTTGGTAGATTAATAGATGAAAGCCGAAACATATACACTGTGTAACATTCTACTACATGATGCTGATTTCATAGTGTAATTTCATAGTGTATCAATTTTCATTAGGAATAACGGAATCCTTTTAAGTAAAATAAAAATTAAGTAAAATAAAAAGAAATTGTTTTCTTTCGTGAATACATATATGTTTTGTATATTTGGATCAAATATACAAAACATAGAAACATAAACCACATAAAGAAAAAACAAAGTAGTATATGAATTATATGAATGAAATCCAATTTTGATGTATACTAGATGAAAATAACTGACATAAGAAATATTATTATTTTTCCTGATCCGTAAAATTCACAGAAAAGAAAGATAGAAATCTTAATTTATGGTCAAAAATTCATTCATCTCAGTTATTACACAAGAAGAAAAAGAAGAAAATAGTGGGTCTGTTGAATTTCAAGTATTCCATTTCACCAGTAAGATACGGAGACTTACTTCACATTTAGAATTGCACAAAAGAGATTTTTTATCGCAAAGAGGTCTACGAAGAATTCTGGGAAAACGTCAACGATTATTGACTTATTTGTCAAAGAAAAAGAAAGTGCGTTATAAGAAATTAATGGATCAGTTAGATATTCGGGAACCAAAAACTCGTTAATTAAATTTGAATTTCTTATTTGAGTTTCTTATTCTTTTATTCTTATTATCATTATCCTTGTTATTTTTTATTTTTTTCATTCTTTTCTTATTTTATTAGTTTCAGTTATTATTTTTTTTTATATTTTTCATTTTAAGAATTTCATGAAATAATGAATTAAGGAAAAAAATATGACTGTACCGGCTACAAGAAAAAATTTCAGAATAGTCAATATGGGTCCTCACCACCCATCAATGCATGGTGTTTTTCGGCTGATCGTTACTCTGGATGGTGAAGATGTTCTTGACTGTGAACCTATATTGGGCTATTTACACAGAGGGATGGAAAAAATAGCGGAGAACAAAACAATTATACAATATTTGCCTTATGTAACACGTTGGGATTATTTAGCTACTATGTTCACAGAAGCAATAACAGTAAATGCACCAGAACGATTGGAAAGTTTTCAAGTGCCTAAAAGGGCCAGTTATATCAGAGTTATTATGCTGGAGCTGAGCCGTATAGCCTCCCATTTGTTATGGCTTGGCCCTTTTATGGCCGATATTGGTGCACAGACTCCTTTATTCTATATTTTCAGAGAGAGGAAATTAATATATGATCTATTCGAAGCCGCCACAGGTATGCGGATGATGCATAATTATTTCCGCATCGGAGGAGTAGCTGCGGATTTACCTTATGGCTGGATAGATAAATGTTTTGATTTCTGTGATTCTTTTTTAACAGAAGTTGTTGAGTATCAAAAGCTCATTACGCGAAATCCCATCTTTTTGGAACGAGTTGAAGGAGTGGGCATTATTGGTGGGGAGGAGACAATAAATTGGGGTTTATCAGGACCAATGTTACGAGCTTCTGGAATCCAATGGGATCTTCGTAAAGTTGATCGCTATGAGTGTTACAATAAATTTGATTGGGAAGTCAAATGACAAAAAGAAGGCGATACATTAGCTCGTTATTTAGTAAGAATCGGTGAAATGCAAGAATCCATAAAAATCATTCAACAGGCTCTAGAAGGAATTCCTGGAGGACCTTATGAAAATTTAGAAAACCGGCGTTTTCATAGGACAAAGGATTCCGAATGGAATAATTTTGAATATAGATTTCTTACTAAAAAACTTTCACCCAATTTTGAATTGTTAAAACAAGAACTTTATGTAAGGGTAGAGGCCCCAAAAGGAGAATTAGGAATTTATTTAATAGGAGTATAGTAGTGTTTTCCCCTGGAGATGGAAAATTTGTCCACCCGGTTTCATCCATTTGCAAATTCTTCCCCAGCTAGTTAAAAGAATGAAATTGGCTGATATCATGACGATACTAGGTAGTATAGATATCATTATGGGAGAAGTTGATCGTTGAAATGATAATTGATACGACAGAAGTACAAACTAGTAATTCTTTTTATAGATTTATAGATTAGAATCTTTAATATGCCGGTCCGTTAGGAATTCTTCAAGCTTTAGCGGATGGGACCAAACTACTTTTGAAGGAGGATCTTCTTCCATCTAGAGGTAATATTCGTTTATTTAGGGTCGGACCCTCTATAGGGTTTATATCAATTCTACTAAGTTATTTAGTAATTCCTTTTGGATATCACCTTGTTTTAGCTGATCTCAGTATAGGTGTTTTTTTATGGATTGCCTTTTCAAGTATTGTCCCCATTGGTCTTCTTATGTCAGGATATGGATCAAATAATAAGTAATAAGTATTCCTTTTCAGGCGGTCTACGAGCTGCAGCTCAATCAATTAGTTATGAAATACCATTAACTCTATGTGTGTTAGCAATATCTCTACGTGTGATTCGGTGGAACATGAACTCTTTTTTATCTCTTTTCTAGAAAAGAGATAAAAAATGAATTGAGATTTCAATACTATAAAATAGAAATCTAATTCATAGAATTCAATATGTAAATATGAATATCAAAGAATAAAAGAAATATTTTTTTTTTATTAATTTCTTTATCTTCACTTACTTTATACTTTAATTTATACTTTAATAAAGTAAGTATAAAGTTTCTAAATTCAATAAAGAAATTGAATGTCTTGAATAAATATCTTCATCTTTTTTATGAAAAATTTCAGTTCGATGAGTTAAACCAGATAGTTATATGAGTGAAACAAAACTGCTCCTCAATTTGCAGTAAAACAAGAAGAATCTCATTCCCTAGGTACAAGAAGAAAATGGAAGTAAACATAAGTTGTTTACCCCAAGATTGAGATTCTTTTATTAGTCGTCATATCTTGAAGCGGATGCAAAAGATCAACTGTATTTATTACTATACTGGGGATCTATCAAAAAGAAGTGGGCAGTTAGGAACACCAAAGTACGCAAAGGATGAGTAATGGAAATAATGTAAGGTATCAAAAAAAGGTATTTTTGCATAAAACTTTGCATAAAACGAATCATAATAAGGGCTTGAAATTGGTAGAAATGATCAAGCAGTACTTCCCCACGATTCCGATCTAGAGTATGCTACTATTCGCTGATTCAATAAATGACTATCAAGAACGAATTAATCCTTTATTTTCTTTCCTTACAAAGAGAATTTTTGATTATTTTCATTATAATATCATTATAAGGGATAAGATCAATTCAGAAGTGCTTTTTCTTATTCTAGCAGACAGAATTTTATTGGTCGAATTGAGGGCTCTCCAATATCCAATTTATCTTTACATTGATTGTATTTACCTAAGGTCCAAGCCAAGGAGAGCAATAATACTGAACTAGTCCTTACCTTACATTTCTTTGTGGCCATATAGGAGCCGTATGAAACTTAGGTTTCATGTACGGTTTTGGAATAGCGATGGGAGCAGTGATGTTATCATCGACTATAATTATCTAACAGTTCAAGTACAGTTGATATAATTGAGGCACAGTCCAAATATGGTTTTGGAGGATGGAATCTGTGGCGTCAGCCCATAGGGTTTCTAGTTTTTCTAATGTCTTCTCTAGCAGAATGTGAAAGATTGCCTTTTGATTTACCAGAAGCAGAGGAGGAATTAGTAGCAGGTTATCAAACCGAATATTCAGGTATAAAATACGGGTTCTTTTATCTTGCTTCTTACCTAAATCTATTCGTTTCTTCATTATTTGTAACAGTTCTTTACTTAGGTGGGTGGAATTTTTCTATTCCGTACATATCTCTTACTTAACTTTTTGGAATAAAGTAGTATTAGCCAAAGAACTTTATTTTATCTATCTCATTTTTTTTCATTCAATTAGTAAGGTATCATATAAAAAAAGAGTTCCTTTCCTGGACCCTTAGTAAGGTCATGAAATATTTCAACTTATTTATTTCTCTTTTCTTTTATAATGGATTTACCTGGACCAATACATGATATTCTTGTAGTATTTCTGGGATCAGTTCTTATATTAGGAGGTCTGGGAGTAGTATTACTTACCAATCCCATTGATTCTGCCTTTTCATTGGGATTGGTTCTTGTTTGTATATCCTTATTCTATATTTCATTGAATTCCTATTTTGTAGCTGCCGCACAGTTCCTTATTTATGTGGGAGCCATAAATGTATTAATCATATTTGCTGCGATATTCATGAACGGTTCAGAATATTCCAATGATTCCTATTTATGGACCTTTGGAGATAGGATCACTTCACTGGTTTGTACAAGTATTTTTTTTTCATTAATGACTACTATCCCAGATACGTCATGGTCCGGAATTTTTCGGACTACAAGATCAAATCAGATTATAGAACAGGACTTAATAAGTAACGTTCAACAAATTGGGATTCATTTATCCACAGATTTTTATCTCCCTTTTGAACTCATTTCTATAATTCTTTGAGTTTCTTTGATAGGTGCAATTACTATGGCTCGTCAATAATAGAATTCTAATATAATAAGAAAGAAGAACTTCCTTTTTTAAAATTAAAGAATGAAAATGGATTTAATCTATTTTGTTTCAATCTACTGTGAATATCTTCTTTTGTTATGTAATTCTTCTAGTCTAGTCAACTGAATCGGTTTCATTTTTGTTCATATTGAAATCAATCGAGATAGATGAGGGATTTATCAATGATGTTAGAGCATGTACTTTTTCTAAGTGTTTCTTTATTTTCTATCGGTATCTATGGACTGATCACAAGCCGAAGCATGGTTAGAGCACTTATGTGTCTTGAGCTTATACTGAATTCGATGAATCTAAATCTTGTCACATTTTCCGATATATTTGATAGTCGGCAATTAAAAGGAGAAATCTTCTCAATCTTTGTTATAGCTATTGCGGCTGCCTTATTCTAAAACTAACCTAATAACAAACGTATTTATCTGATATTCTGATATATAATATATCAGAATATCCTTAATTTAATTCTATATAATAGAAAGATAGGAAAATTCACATGAGTTGAATTCGTAAACTCATATTTCATGATTATTGAAATGGAAATCAAAGTATCTTGGCCCTTTCTCATAAACAGATTAGAAAATCTATTGATTCTTCAAATTTTGATAAATCATTGATTCGTCTGGTGTCTACAATAGAAAATCTATGATTTATTTCATTTTCTTATCTTATTTTACCAGATCGAAAATCTTTTGTGTTCAAAACTGGAATTTAGAGACCCAATGTCACATTCAGTAAAGATTTATGATACATGTATAGGATGTACCCAATGTGTTCGAGCTTGCCCCACGGATGTATTGGAAATGATACCTTGGGACGGATGTAAAGCTAAGCAAATTGCTTCTGCGCCAAGAACCGAGGATTGTGTAGGTTGTAAAAGATGTGAATCCGCTTGTCCAACGGATTTTTTGAGTGTCCGTGTTTATTTATGGCATGAAACAACTCGCAGCATGGGTCTTTCTTATTGATATGTGACAAAAAACTCCACTTGAATCATTTGATTCCTCTTTACCGACAAAACCTCGTGCTCGGGAGAAGAATAATCTATTTTCTTTTCTCGAGTACGGACTTTTCTGGTCTAATTTTATCTTGTCTTTATCACGAGTTCTTTTCCTTGGTTAACAATACTTCTTGTTTTGCCCATATTCGCGGGTTCTTCAATTGTCTTTTTCCCTCATAGGGGAAATAAGGTGTATAGGTGGTATACTCTATGTATATGTATCCTAGAGCTCCTTCTAATGACCTATGTATTTTGTTATCATTTCCAATTGGACGATCCATTAATCCAATTGAAGGAGGATTATAAATGGATCAATCTTTTTGATTTTCACTGGAGACTGGGAACCGATGGACTTTCCATAGGACCCATTTTACTGACAGGATTTATCACTACTTTAGCTACTTTAGCAGCTTGGCCAGTTACTCGAAATCCGCGATTCTTCTATTTCTTGATGTTAGCAATGTATAGTGGCCAAATAGGATCATTTTCTTCTCGAGACCTTTTACTTTTTTTCATCATGTGGGAATTAGAATTAATTCCTGTTTACTTACTTTTATCCATGTGGGGAGGAAAAAAACGCCTGTACTCGGCTACAAAGTTTATTTTGTGCACTGCCGGAGGTTCCATTTTTCTCTTAATAGGAGTTCTAGGTATGGGTTTATATGGTTCCAATGAACCAACATTAGATTTAGAAAAATTAGCTAATCAATCGTATCCTGCAGCATTGGAAATAATACTCTATTTTGGTTTTCTTATTGCTTATGCTGTCAAATCGCCGATGATACCCCTACATACATGGTTACCAGATACCCACGGGGAAGCACATTACAGTACATGTATGCTTTTAGCTGGAATATTATTAAAGATGGGAGCATATGGATTGATTCGGATCAATATGGAATTATTAGCTCACGCTCATTCTAGATTATCTCCCTGGTTGGTGATATTAGGAATAATACAAATCATTTATGCAGCTTCAACTTCTCTCGGTCAACACAATTGAAAAAAAAACGTATTGCCTATTCTTCCGTATCTCACATGAGTTTCATAATTATAGGAATTGGTTCTATAACTGGCATGGGACTTAATGGAACCATTTTACAAAGACTCTCTCATGGATTGATTGGTGCTGCACTTTTTTTCTTAGCAGGAACAAGTTGTGATAGAATACGTTTTGTTTATCTCGAATAGATGGGGGGGATATCTATCCCAATGCCAAAAATCTTTACCATGTTTAGTAGTTTCTCAATGGCTTCTCTTGCATTACCAGGAATGAGTGGTTTTGTTGCAGAATTTTTAGTCTTTTTTGGAATAATTACCAGCCCAAAATCTCTTTTCATGCCAAAAATGTTAATTACTTTTGTAATGGCAATTGGAATGATATTAACTCCTATTTCTTTATTATCTATGTTACGTCAGATTTTCTATGGATACAAACTATTCAATATTCAAAACTCAAATTTTTTTGATTCTGGACCACGAGAACTATTTGTTTTGATCTGTATCTTTCTACCTGTAATAGGAATTGGTTTTTATCCTGATTTTGTTCTCCCGTTATCGGTTGACAAGGTACAAGTTCTATTATCTAATTCTTTTTATAGATACTAATTCTTTTTTTAGATTCAATACTAAATGAAATAAATTTCATTAATTGGAAAGAAAGTCTTAGAATTCTTTGACTTTCATATTTTCACGATTCTTCGTTGTACAATGAAAAAAAAAAGGGAAGGGTGAATTATAATTGTAATGAGATACATCTAAAGTTTTTGAGAACCTTTTGAATAATTCCTCTATTTAAACGGTTCTCAAAAACTCGCACAAATTTTCATTGCATTGTGTATCAGACGATTTTTTTATGTATTCTTCATGTATTTTCTTTTATTCAATTATATATTCATTGGAATGAACCATAACTATGGAACCCAATTCCTAATAGATTGATCCCAAAATAGCATATCCAAATTAGGAGAAATCCTATAGAAGCTACAAATGCCGAATTTGTCCCTTGATCTTGCAATTTTGGATTTGTTCTAGTATGTAAATAAATTGCAAATATGGTCCAAGTAATAAATGCCCAAGTTTCCTTAGGGTCCCAATTCCAATAAGAACCCCATGCTTCATTAGCCCATACTGCTCCAGAAAGAATGCCTATGGTTAAAAAGGTAAACCCTAAACTAATGACACGATAACTCCAATAATCCAAACGCTGAATTAATTGATATTTGTAAAAATTTTGAAATGAGAAGAAAGAAGTATTTTTTAATACACTTCCTTTTTGGTTCAAATATTCCATATCACCAAAGAAAAACGACTTCCTTAAACTGAAAAAATTCTTGTTTTTCAAAAAAGAATCGATTCTTTTTTGAAATGTAATCACTATAAGAGCAACTGATAATAATGATCCGCATAAAAGAGCTGCATAGCTCAATAGCATCATACTTACATGCATCATTAACCACTGAGATTGTAGAGCAGGTACTAATATTGCGGGTTGATGCATTTCAGTTGAAAGACCTGACGTGGCGAAACCTTGGGTAAAAATGGCACTTGGTGCAGTTATTGCGCTTAAATCATTTTTATGATTCCCAAGATACGGAATCATATGAATAATGGATAAACTCCATGAAAGGAAGATTAATGATTCGTATAAATTACTTAAGGGAAAATGTCCCGAAGAAATCCAACGAATAACTAAAAACCCTGTTATAGAGAAAAAAGTAGCTATCATCCCTTTTTCTGACGAATTATGTAATCCTTCGATTTCGTAGACTAATAAGTTCATCAAATGAATCAGAATCACAATTGAGATGATCGAAAAGGAAATATGAGTTAATATATGTTCTAAGGTTGCAAATATCATAAAGAAGAGTCCCTTTTAAATAATTGAAATCGGGGAGGGGGATTAAATAGAATCTAAAAGAGAATATTTAAAATATTCTCTTTTAGATTCTATTAGATCTATTGTGTCTATATTATTAATATGAATAATTCTTTATGCCGCCACTCGGACTCGAACCGAGATGCTCTAGCACTGCTTCCTAAGAGCAGCGTGTCTACCAATTTCACCATGGCGGCTTACCTTAAATAAGAATATATATAAATATATATAATAGTAAATTCATGTTGAATTGTCGATATTCAATAGAGTTTAGGAAACAATGAAGAAAGATGCATTTCCATTCATCTGGAAATGTTCAATATAAAGAAAATATCAATAATACTTAATTAGTATCTTCGTAAGTTCATTTTTAATAATCAACTTTTCCGTACTAGAAACTAGAAACCTAGCTCTTGTTTATCCAGAAGAGTCAGAACTCAATAGTTTCGTTCTCAGTCGGGGTATAAAATTCATAATTCTTTTCTAACGATTTTGAGATCCAACACCTTAGTATAAAGTAGAATGAAATATTCAGATTCTTCCTTGTCTATCGTAATTGTGCTTTTCTATTTTGAAAAGCACAATTCATAGGAAAGAAAAAACCATTTCACGAATTAAATATCAATCAATAGAAATTGAAATAAATAGAATAAAATAGAACATAAACAATAAAAAGAAGAAAATAACTAAAATAGAATATAATAGAGATATATAAAGACTATAAAAAATAGAAAAAAATGCTAAAAAAGAATAAAATACGCAATACTGAGTACTTTGAATCAAGTAGACAGAAAGATTCTTATTTTTCATATTAACTAGCTCTAACTAATATGAGAAGTGAAATAAAAATACAATTTAGTAAAATGGAATCATTTGTTTTACAATTCAAAAATGGAAATTTGGAAGTTCTTTGAAACATGTCAATTAAGATTTTTCCAAGACTTTTTTTTGTCGCACAAAAAAACTTTTTGACTGTCCGGTGGAAACAGATTTAGCTAAAGAAAAAGCTTTTACTGCCTCTAAAGATCCTTTTTTTTTCCAAAGATTTCTACGAATATGCTTTTTTGACATAGAAGTACGTTTTTTTGGAACTGCCATTCAAAAGGTAGGTTACTCCTTTTTATCGTTGTATGTGAAAGACATATATTGTTCAATAGAAATTACTCTTTATTAGTCATTATCTATACTTAATACTTAATTCCATAAATTTCAAAATTCCCTCAAGAATATCATAACATACAAATAGAAAAAAATAATAAAAGAAAAAATAAATATATATATAGAATATACATAGAATATACAAATTACATACAAATTACAAATATAGAATATACAAATATATATATAATATAAATAGAATATGAATATGAAGATATAATATTAATAGAATATAAGATATAATCTTCATATTCATATTAGAGTCATATATACAATATTGCAAATATTCATATTTAATATTCAGAATAGTAATAAAAAATCTCTTTCTTTTCTTTCTATATTCTCTATTTTTAAGTTCATTAATAACTAAAAAAGAAACTTGATTAATTCTTTGAGATTTGACCAACCAATTGCAACTTTTCTTTCAAATATTTGATAAAACAAAAAGTCATAATTCCAATATTGTGTATTTTTGTATTTGATCTTTTTCATATTTTTTTCTTATTGTTTTGTTCTTTTCGAAAGAGATCAGAATTGGTGAATCGGAAACAATTATAAGAAAAAAAGAAAAATTTGTTTTCTTATGGAATATATATATAAATATGCATATATAAATATGCATGGATAATACCCCTTTTTCCGCTCCCAGTTACTATGTCAATAGGATTTGGACTTCTACTTATTCCGACAGGAACAAAAGATACGGTAGAACTAGGACAGTTAT